GACTCCATGAAAGGAAGATTAACGATTCATATAAATCACTTAGTGGAAAATGTCCCGAATAAACCCAACGAGTAACTAATAATCCTGTTATACAGAAAAAAGTAATTATTATGCCCTTTTCGGATGAATCATATAGGTTTACGATTTTATCGACTAAAAAGGTTATAAAATGAATTGTAATTACAATTGAAACGATCGAAAAAGAAATATGAGTTAATATATGCTCTAAGGTTGAAAATATCATAAAAATTTTTAAAAAGAGGAGTCCCTTAATTATACAAAGGGAAATCGGGAATTGAATTCATTATAGGATCTATTTACTTTTTTTAGGAGATGACATGCCGCCACTCGGACTCGAACCGAGATGCTCTAGCACTGCTTCCTAAGAGCAGCGTGTCTACCAATTTCACCATAGCGGCTTGTCTTGAACTTATAATAGCCTATGAATAAGCAATCGTCTAGATTTTAGAATTCAATTGGGTGCAATATTTTTTAGGAAAGATTCAAATTCATAAATAAAAATTGGTTCAAATAGGTATTTGAAGGTTCATTATTTTAGGTTAGGGTCTTAGTTTTATTGTGTATTTTATACTCTCCTCGACTTGAACTCTTCTAAAACTATTTGAACTCTTCTAAAACTATATAGTACTACTATAAATTAAGAGATAGAACCCCCCACAAAAAATGTTTGTTTTAATGAATTGTTTTTGATTTATTTGATTTCAAAAATCAAAACCAAAAAATCCATTTCATCAATGAACAAAAAAAAAAGAACCTGTTTTGGATCATTCAAAATTGACACATATTTATCCAAAATAGCCTCGCTAAGTGTTTTTGAGTGGATTGATGGCGAGAGATATATGGGGTCCTATATAGGAATTCAGAGAAAATCCAAAAGGAAGAAAGTTCCACAAAGGGGTTTAGAATTTTAATCAATTAGTTTCAATGATTTTAGTAACGAAAGATTTTCTGTCCGCCCTTTTATAGATTATAGAGAAAAAGGGGATCTATAGAAAAAGAAAAAAGAAAACCTTATATTCTTGTAACAAATAGGTCGATGGGGAAAATAAAACTCCCTGCCTTGGAAATGAGAAGATATACTAAAAAGAAAATGGAGTATCTTGTGTTTTTTGTCAAGAAAAAAAAGTATTCTTTTTTTTTTTCGAATTCGGTACGGTAAACAGAAAAATTCTTATTTTACATATTCTAAGAGCGGAACGATTTCCATTCCTATTGATTAACTCAACAGGGAATGGAAATCGGGAATTTGATTTTCGAAATGAAATGACTCGGTTTTTGAGTCAGGCCGATTCAGATTATTCCAACGTGTTATGTTTTATTACTTATTTTATTTGTTTGTTGCACAAAAAAACTTTTAGAATTCCCAGTAGAAAGAGATTTCCCTAAGGAAAACGCTTTTAACGCTGCCCAATACCCCTTCCTTTTCCAAAAATTTTTACGAATACGCTTTTTTGATGCAGAAGTACGTTTTTTTGGAACTGCCATTTAAAAAAAAATTAAGAGATTACTCATTGGTATAGCTGGATGTGAAAGACATCTATTGTTCAAAAGAAATTTGCGCTTTCTAATTTATTATGTATTTCTTTTCTAGATAATATTTTTTATTCTAAAAATAAAAAAGAATAGATAAGATGGGTGAAAGATATGGGAAAATGACATAAACTATTACTAAAAATAGTAAAAAGAAGAATATTCTTTTTTTTAGTAACTTGTCAAACTCGGGAAAAATATGCCTAATTTGACTCGAATTTGAAAGTTAGAAGGAGACTAGTAATTAATCTCTATGATTTGACCAATTGTAACTTCTTGATTTGAATATTTGAAGTATTTAGCAGAAACTCAGAAAGAATAAGTAAAAAGAAATAAAAATTCAAAAATTCTATTTAAGTTGGTTTAAGTTAGTGCATATCTTCGTTTTTTTATTGACTCCTTTCAAAAGAGGTAAGATCCGGTGAATCGGAACCAATTAATATTAATTAAGAATTAAAAAACTTTTTTTATGGAACAGACATATCAATATGCGTGGATCATACCTTTCCTTCCACTTCCAGTTCCTATGTTAATAGGAGTGGGACTTCTTCTTTTTCCGACAGCAACAAAAAATCTTCGTCGTATGTGGGCTTTTCCGAGTATTTTATTGTTAAGTATAGTCATGATTTTTTCAACTAATCTGTCTATTCAGCAAATAAATAGCAGTTTTATCTATCAATATGTATGGTCTTGGACCCTCGATAATGATTTTTCTTTAGAATTCGGCTACTTGATCGATCCACTTACTTCTATTATGTTAATGTTAATCACTACTGTTGGAATTATGGTTCTTATTTATAGTGATAATTATATGGCTCACGATCAAGGATACTTGCGATTTTTTGCTTATATGAGTTTTTTCAGTACTTCCATGTTGGGGTTAGTTACTAGTTCGAATTTGATACAAATTTATATTTTTTGGGAATTGGTTGGAATGTGTTCCTATCTA